GAAGAGAAATATCCAAATACATGTCTTATTTTTTTCAATAATCCATATTTGTAGCAATGAAATACTATTCTTCCTACCCCAATGATTGGTTTAAAATATTAATGGTATAGAGTCTTCCTTATAAAGGGCCCGAAATACCTTGTTTACGTATCATTGGGAAGTGCATTAACATAAATACGGCAGTAAGAAGAGGTAATACAAAAGTGTGTAAACTATAAAAACGAGTCAAAGTGGATTGTCCCACACTAGCACTTCCGCGTAATAACTCTACCAGGGGCGATCCTATTACAGGAATAGCGTCAGGCACACCCGTTACAATTTTTACTGCCCAATAACCAATTTGGTCCCAAGGTAAGGAATAACCAGTTACACCAAAAGATGCGGTCAATACACCCAAAACCACGCCCGTAACCCAAGTCAATTCACGAGGTTTTTTAAAACCACCGGTGAGATACACACGAAATACGTGCAGAATCATCATTAGGACCATCATACTTGCGGACCATCGATGAACTGATCGGATTAACCAACCAAAGTTAACTTCAGTCATTATATATTGAACAGAAGCAAAAGCCTCTGTAACGGTCGGACGATAATAAAAAGTCATAGCAAACCCCGTAGCTACTTGTACTAAAAAACAAGTAAGCGTAATTCCTCCTAGACAATAAAATATGTTGACGTGAGGAGGAACATATTTACTAGTTATATCATCTGCAATTGCCTGAATCTCAAGACGTTCTTCGAACCAATCATAGATTTTATTGAGATAGGTAAACTGAGGAGACCCCCCCCGAGAACCGTATATGAAAATTTCATCTCGTACGGCTCAAACAGAAACACCCCACTACTAGTTCTAACGGATGTGTGGAATAGAAAGTTTTTAATTTCTTAATTCTATTTTTTCTGAAGATATGAAAGAATAAAAACCCGAAAACTATTCCTTGTGGTTATAATGCCAAAAAATCAAGTCGGCTCATTCGTCTCTATATTGATCGTTATAGGCCTCTTGAATTTTCTATTTACCTATTTTCTTTGTTGTTATTTATGTGTAATGCGGCTTTACTGCTGTTTTTTTTATTATTATTATTGATAGGAATTCTCTTGTTAATACCCTATGAATCGATTAAAACCTCAGATTCATACTAGAACCACGATGATTCAATAAAACCTCCTCAAACTAAGTCCCAAAATTCCCTGAGTAAGAACCGTTGGATCATCACTTATTCAATGACTAGATATAATGACTAAAAACCCAAAGAAATCTTTGTCCTTTGATCAAAATAAGCATAAACGGAAGTTTTAAAGAATAAAAATCTTTCTATTTATAACTTCTAACTCTTTGAAAAATTTTTTGGAGTCCGGCCGCGAGGTCTGACTATTAAGTATGAATCATAGTTCTAATACTTTGTAATCTATGTAATCTATTTTATATATTACGTGTACGTGCTCCAGATACTAAAATGAATATCCGACGAAGTAAAACCATCTCTATCAAGATGACAGACCCATTCTCTGTACTAGCCATAGGATCCATTATACCAAGTCACACACTCATATTCCGGAAATACATAAAAAAAGAAATTCCACGGTCGAACTACCAAAATAGAATGGGATAAAAATCAGAAAACTAAATGCTTCACTTTGTATTGAAAAAGCTAGTTAATGGTTCTTGTGAATCTAATTCATTGAAATTCCATCCAATAAAATGGAAGAATTATAAATCTCCAAAATAATAGATAGAAATACTGCAAATAGAGCCATTGCGAGACCCATCAAAGGAGTAGTTCCCCAACCAGGAGCTACTTTACCATATTCTGAATTCAATGGTTTCAATAAACTTCCGGCATTAGTTCGTTTTGGGCGGCCAGATCTAGAACTACCCTCAACGGTTTGTGTAGCCATAATATTTTATATTCATTAAGATCTGTTGACTTTGTATACCATTCCGTTGTAAATAAATGATCTTATCATAGATCCATTGTGGTCTTAAAACTATATAATGTCTTAAAACTCTATAATAATGGAAACAGCAACCCTAGTTGCCATCTTTTTATCTGGTTTACTTGTAAGTTTTACTGGGTACGCCTTATATACTGCGTTTGGGCAACCCTCTCAACAACTAAGAGATCCATTCGAGGAACACGGGGACTAGTTGAAGTAATGATCCTCCCACTATTGGGAGGATCATTACTTTCAATTGAGATAATGAAAAATTATTTCACCTTTTTACTTTTTAGTTGGAACTTTAGGCGGTTCGCGAAAAAAGATAGCGAAAAAAATTATTCCTAGAGTTGAGACTAAAAGGAATGTATAAACCAATGCTTCCATAGATTCGATCGTGGTTTACAATTATAGCTTCCATACCTGTTTATTTGGGATCGTCTCCCGGATAAAGAAAGAACAAAAGTCAAAGAAAAGGCAGCGAATCAAATGTCAAATCAAGATTTATCCGGTACCCCAACCCTATAGTCAGTCAAATAAACTAAAAACGAAAAGTAACAAAACAATATTGTATCAAACTACCTGTCTTCTTGTAGTTGGATCTCCAAGTTTTTGGAATGTTCCAAATTCCACTTGAGCATCTAAATCTGGATCAATACCAGCAAAAACGTCTCTAAACAGGGTTCTAGCACCATGCCAAATGTGTCCGAAAAAGAAGAGCAAAGCAAACGAAGCATGTCCAAAGGTAAACCAACCCCTTGGACTGCTACGAAAAACACCATCGGATTTCAAAGTAGCACGATCTAATTCAAAAATTTCACCCAATTGAGCACGTCTAGCATATTTTTTCACAGTAGCGGGATCGCTATAACTGACTCCGTTCAGTTCGCCGCCATAGAACTCAACAGTTACACCTACTTGTTCGACACTATATTTTGATTCTGCCCTTCTAAAAGGAACATCAGCTCTAACAATTCCGTCCCCGTCGACCAAAACAACAGGAAATGTTTCAAAAAACGTCGGCATACGACGTACAAAAAGTTCACGCCCCTCTTTATCTCTAAAGATAGGATGTCCTAACCACCCAACGGCTATTCCATCCCCGTTGTCCATGGAGCCCGCTCTGAATAATCCACCTTTTGCCGGATTATTGCCGATGTAATCATAAAAAGCTAGTTTTTCAGGAATTTTAGACCAAGCTTCGGATAAACTTTGATTTTCGGCTAAGCCAGCACCAATTCGTCGATATATTTCTTGTTGGAAGTATCCTTGATCCCATTGATAGCGCGTGGGACCAAACAATTCAATCGGGGTAGTTGCTGAACCATACCACATAGTTCCAGCAACTACAAAAGCTGCAAAAAAGACAGCGGCAATACTACTGGAAAGGACGGTTTCAATATTTCCCATACGTAATCCTTTGTATAGACGTTGGGGTGGACGAACACTAAGATGGAATAGACCTGCCAATATGCCTAAGGTCCCTGCTGCAATATGATGAGAAGCTATTCCTCCCGGAACAAAAGGATCAAAACCCTCCACACCCCACGCTGGATTTACGGCTTGTACCCTTCCGGTTAGTCCATAAGGATCGGACACCCATATTCCAGGACCATACAATCCTGTTACATGAAATGCACCAAAACCAAAGCAAGCCACTCCTGAGAGAAATAAATGAATGCCAAAGATCTTAGGCAAATCCAAAGAGGGTTTTCCTGTACGTTCATCAGTAAATATTTCTAGATCCCAATACACCCAATGCCAGATAGCTGCCAAAAAACACAAGCCAGAAAACACAATATGTGCCCCGGCCACACCTTCGTAACTCCAAATACCCGGATTCGTTACAGTCCCCCCTGTAATACTCCAACCGCCCCATGAATTCGTTATTCCTAAACGAGTCATGAAGGGTATAACGAACATACCCTGTCTCCACATTGGATCAAGAACAGGGTCAGAGGGATCAAAAACGGCTAATTCGTATAGAGCCATCGAACCGGCCCAACCAGCAACCAGAGCTGTATGCATTATATGGACAGAAATCAAACGACCGGGATCATTCAATACGACGGTATGAACACGATACCAAGGCAAACCCATGGAAATACCCCTTTATCAACGAAAAATAGACACAATGTAACTTTATTGCATTGGAGAAAACTATGCTATGGACCCCTTTTTTAGGGGATTCTCTTGGGGAAAGGATTAATATTTGTTTGATGCTTTTCGTAATAATTACTTTTAGTAATAACGAAACTCTTTTGTTCGTAGGAACAAAAAGAAGCAGATCTATTCTACACCCGATAAGTACCAATACGCAATGGTAAGGGGGTTAGTACCATTTTATATGAGTGAATGTATATATATTTGTTCATCATTCAAAGGACTTATTTGTAAGAATTTTCCTTTATTCATTTTGTCTTCTTTTTTTATGAACTTAGGCAATCTAGGGATAAAATAGGATAATAAAATAGGATATAAAATCAATAGTATTATATTAGGCCACTAAACCCACTGTTACGCTTTCACATCAAAGTGAGATATAGTACTTAAATTTTCTTTTATTTAATGCCTATTGGTGTTCCAAGAGTACCTTTTCGAAGTCCTGGAGAGGAAGATGCATTGTGGATTGACGTATAGTGCGACTTGTCAGATATATTGGGCATATGGTATTTCCCCGTTCTCTTCCCCGATAGAGATATCCCCTCTTTCGCCCAAGAAAGATTGATTCAATTATCAAAAATTTGGAGCGTGAAGTGCAATTAGATCCATTTTTTAGGGAGGGGATACTTATTAATATTATCAATTAGAATAATTTATGGTTGGCTTGGTTAGACCAATCAAATGAAGTATCCAGGCTCCGTTTAGAAAGAAAACCAATTGGTAATAAATATATTTAGGATTACGACTTAATAGCATATTTTAGTTATTTCTATATATTTATAAATAGAAATACTAAATAGAAGTGATCTCAAACTATTAATCAATCGAGTAATATGATGAATGCGTTGAATATTTGTTGAAAGACGTGAAATAAATTGAAAAAAAAAAAGGGGGGGGGGTCGTAGAAAAAGGACGTGGTATTGGGGCATTTGTCCTATATGTGCAAATCCAAATCGGGCGGATCTTTACTCGGAGTAGAGCATAAACCTAAAAAAATTGAAGAAGCCCAGTCAGCAACAAGAAAATTACATCGCGATTTAGATTGTATCTCGATGAAACAATACATCAATGAGAAGTTAGTCAGATAAGTTTAGTAATTTTTTTTTAGATAAACAGGCCAAAACGCATCTTTCTTGAAAAATGAAAGAAAAGTCCCTTTTTAAAAGTTAAAAAAACCTGCTATGAAAAAAAAGCTAGAATCTACACATTGATTCCTTTTTTTAATTATTTTTGTTGAACCGTATGCATCAAAAGGTGCATGTACGGTTTCTAAGGGATACTCTTTTATCCCAATCAACCGACTTTATCGAGAAAGATTACTTTTTTTAGGCCAGGGGGTTGATAGCGAGATCTCGAATCAACTTATTGGTCTTATGGTATATCTCAGCATAGAGGATGATACCAAAGATCTGTATTTGTTTATAAACTCTCCTGGCGGATGGGTAATACCCGGAGTCGCTATTTATGATACTATGCAATTTGTGCGACCAGATATACAGACAGTATGCATGGGATTAGCCGCTTCTATGGGATCTTTTATTCTTGTCGGAGGGGAAATTACCAAACGTCTAGCATTCCCTCACGCTCGGCGCCAATGAGTTTTTTATTTGATTTGAGAGAAAAAAGAAAACTATGCCTTCACAATATATGAAATATGAATATTAAGTAATAATAGCATGGCACTTCGAATTCGATATGAGAAATTTTTTTAAAACCCTTCGATTATGTATCGAAAGAGTAGTATGAGATAAAAGGTATTTTCGATTTTAGCCAATCTATCGGGAGGCCTATTTCAGCGTCACAAACTTTTTTATTTTCACACCAGGGGCTCTTAATCTTAACAATATTTATGTTATGAAAGAATATGAAATAAAAAAAATATTTTTTTATTTGAAAATAAAAAAAAAAAGAAACTTTGGGATTGCTAAATAACAGACGAAATAAATATATAAAGCAACGGAACCATCATAGTATTTTTATAGTATTTTTGAACTACTACAAAAGGAAGGGTGGTTATTGGATCATTTACTAACCTGAGTCTGCTAGACCCTATAATTTTTTTTTATTTCTTCGATGTAAGTAAGGTAAAAAAAGTGAATTCCATTATAGAGCCGTATGCAATGCGAAAAAGATGCCTGTACGGTTGTTCAATTATATCTTTTTTTTATTATTCTTTATCTCCTCACCTTTCACTTTCATCATGCGAGATAGAAGAAACATTTTTATGTTATATCATTATATCATCAGGGTAATGATCCATCAACCTGCTAGTTCTTTTTATGAGGCACAGACGGGAGAATTTATCCTGGAAGCGGAAGAACTGCTGAAGCTACGCGAAACCATCACAAGGGTTTATGCACAAAGGACAGGCAAACCCTTATGGGTTGTATCCGAAGACATGGAAAGAGATGTTTTTATGTCAGCAACAGAAGCCCAAGCTCATGGAATTGTTGATCTTGTAGCGACTGAATAACAAAGAAAAAGAACAAGGATTTCACACGAATTACTGATTTGGGATTTTTTTTTCTTACCAGATTTAATATTCTATTTATTAATCTAATTTTTTAATATCGAAATTCAAAATATAGAAAAAAAGAATTCCTAAGCATCCGGTTAAGGTCGATCTAAACCAGCCCATTATATATATGATTCAACATGCCAACTATTAAACAACTTATTAGAAACACAAGACAGCCAATCAGAAATGTCACGAAATCCCCCGCTCTTGGAGGATGTCCTCAGCGACGAGGAACATGTACTAGGGTGTATGTGCGACTCGTTCAGACCATGGACTAGGACAAAAGAAAGAAAACAATTGATCCAGTATCACCGATCCGTACCTGTGAGTAGGATAGAATGGACGAACTCCATTGAATATTCAATATCTTAAAAAAAAAAAGATCTATCCTTCGATTGGGGTATCAAATGTATGGTTCCCGTTGGTGCAAATCCAATCAGCTCCATTTTTAATTTAAGATGAGAAAGAATTCCCCATTGATATCAAATGGTATTCATTAAGCAGGGGAAATCTTATTTTAAAAAGTCAAAAATTTAGGCCTTATTTTTGCAAGAACGGACTAACAGGGTCAGCTACTCAGCTAATCTTCATAATTAAATACCGTTACTGTATAAGTAGATCTCGTTGTGAAAGACCTAGTACTAGATAATTATGGGTAGAGCCAAAGAGTGTGAACTGTACAAGTTAACAATAACATTGATTAAATGAGGGAAGGGCTCCGGTGTATAGAGAGGACCTCGCCGTTTAAGAAATAACCATAGAAACGATGGAACCCACTATAATCCCTTTATATTTATTACCTTTACTTTTTTATTTACTATGTGTTTTACCTAGTATCAATACAATTTTTATTTTCAAGGGGAAATGCTTAGAAAAAAATCGTGGTCGGGAAGGTTAGAGTAGCAAAAGCCATTGGAATTTGTATTTTATACATTGGAAGAATCCGTTTTGTTATTAATAGACTAGGACACGGGAAGGGAATAACTGAAAGAAAGGAAATCAATTAGTTATTCATCAAAGTTTCATTTATTCAATGACCAGAATTAAACGAGGGTATATAGCTCGAAGACGTAGAACAAAAATTCGTTTATTTGCATCAACTTTTCGAGGGGCTCATTCAAGACTTACGCGGACTATTACTCAACAGAAAATAAGAGCTTTGGTTTCGGCTCATCGGGATAGGGGTAGACAAAAGAGAGATTTTCGTCGTTTGTGGATCACTCGTATAAATGCAGTAATTAGAGACAACAAAGTATACTTTAGTTATAGTAAATTAATACACAATCTGTACAAGAAACAGTTGCTTCTTAATCGTAAAATACTTGCACAAATAGCTATATTAAATAGGTGTTGTCTTTATATGATTTCCAATGAGATTCTAAAATAAAGAGAGTGGAAGGAATCCGTTGTAATGGTTTAAATGGAGTTCCCCGGAAAATGAACTCTGGGAAGGTAGAGTAGAAATTAGTATAATAAAATATGAAAAAGTCGTCAAAATGAAAATGAAGAAACACGTTCAATAAAAAATATTTCTTCTTCTTCCCCAATTTTTTTTTTTCGAACGACAATACAATCTGGATTTCCTATTTTTAGAAAAAAAAAGCGTCAATCCGCATTTGAGTTTGGATTGGAATTTTTTTTGATTCAATTCAAGAGTCAGCCTATTTTTTTCTGGTTCTAAGACCAGTAGTTCTAGCGGTTGACTCGCTTCTTTCAAATTGTTTCTCGTTATTAAGAAAAGGTAACGGAGATAAAATACGAGCTTGTTTTATAGCAATAGTAATTAATCGTTGTTGTTTTAAGGTCAATCGATTCACCCGTCTAGATAATATTTTTCCTTGTTCGCTAATAAATCGACTAATTAAACTCATGTTTCTATAATCAATTCGATCCCCCGATTGGATCGGAGGCAAACGCCTACGAAAAGATCGCTTGGATTTCAGAAAGATTCGCTTGGATTTATCCATGGTTTGTTTATTCCTTATCCTAAAAATCCTATTTCTTAATTCTCCATCACGGTTGATCCGATCGAAATAGGATTTGGTTTGTTTATATTTAAATCAATGGATATTAGATATATTATATCTAATATGTAATTTTTCATCTTCCTTGTAACGGAAGACTGACACACGAGCGGCCGGTTCGATCTATTTCTTTATCTCCCCGTGAATCGTATGTTTGAAACAACAGGGACAGAATTTTCTCAATTCCAATCGACTAGGCGTATTATGTCGATTCTTTTGAGTAATATATCTAGAAATGCCCATTGATTCCTTATTAACACGATTTCGAACACAACTGGTACATTCCAAAATCACCGTTACTCGGACATCTTTACCCTTGGCCATGAGCCTCCTTTGATTTTTGATTCATTTAATTCTTAAATTTTCCGATCCGAAACGAGGAAGAAGAAAGGAACGAAAAAAAAAAGAAACAGGTAACTCGAAATCTAATTATGAAAGAAAGATTTCGTTGCAATAAATCAATATAAATGAATATAGTAATAATAAGTAATATAATGATTTCTAACTATATTACTAGATTTCTAATTAAAAATTGCCGTACAGCATTTAATTTTCATTTAAGTATCTTGGATGATATTATTGCCCCAACCATCACATTTCACTCTATATTTTTTATTAATTTAATTTAAACCCGGTCTGAGTTACTGGTTTCACCGAGGAGGAATCCCTTTATTTGTTTTTCTAACGTATATTCTAAAAAAAGGGAAGGGATTAGTTACAGATATTTGATTGTCTCTCTAATCCTCTTCCCCCCCTCCCATATCAATAACTAGAATGAAAAAAAGGGGAATATCAACGCATCCGGAAAAAAACGATTGATCTCTATCAATAAACCTGCTAAAGACCCGAACCATAGAGTACTTACTACCGGTGCCACGGAGAGATATGTTTTTAGATCTCGCATTTTAAATTCTCCTCTTTCTTTATTATTTCTAATACATAATGGTATTACACATATACCCAGATGTGTATATGTACTTAATGACCGACCGCTTATATTTGTACGCGGAATCCCTAATTCAAGTTGAAATGTACAACTTGAAATGTGCAAAATAGATATTACTTTTCTTAATCTTAAAAAAAAACAAATACGCCCCTTTATGCCAGAAATTCTCGAAAAATATTCATTTTTTTACGGGGTCTCATATTTATTTCATACTTTATTTCATACTTTATATAATAGAAATATATTAGAAGTCTTTTACTATTTTTAAAAATTTTTAATATAATTATATTATTATATGAGACCAAAAAGGAGAAATGACAAGATATTTGTGTAGTGTATATCAATAGAGGAAATAAAGATATGGAAAACAAAGCAGGGATTCTCTACAATGACATTGTAGACCAATTG